GAAAACGGCCTTCTTTTTTTGAACCCATTTTTAAGAAACTCGAAAAAAAAATTGGAAAATTTAAAAAGAAGTATTTTCTAGTTCTAAGATTTTTAAAAGACAGAACAAAATTCTTTATAAGAGTTTCAAAAGAAACAAAAAAATGGATTATAAAAAGCGTTCTATTTATAAAAAAAATAAACAAAGAACTTTCAAAAGTTAATCCAATTCTATTATTTAGATCAAGAGAAGTAGATGAATCGAAGGAAACTAAAAAAGAAAAAGATTCTATAATCAATAATCAGATAATTCATGAATCATTTAGTCAAATTCGATCTACGAATTGGACAAATTATTCACTAACAGAAAAAAAAATGAAAGATCTAACTGATAGAACAAGCACAATCCGAACTCAAATAGAAAGAATTACAAAAGAAAAAAAAAAAACAACTCCAGTAAAAAATATTAGTCCTAACAAAAGAAGTTATAATGTTCAAAAATTAGAATCACCAAAAAATATTTGGCAAATATTAAAAAGAAGAAATGTTCGATTAATCCGTAAATTACATTATTTTATAAAATTTTTCATTGAAAAGATATACATAGATATCTTTCTATCTATCATTAATATTCCCAGAATCAATACCCAACTTTTTCTTGAATCAACAAACAAAATTATTGATAAATACATTTACAATACTGAAATAAGTCACGAAAGAATTGAGAAAACAAATCAAAAGAAAATTTACTTTATTTCCAATATAAAAAAGGCACTTTATAATATTAGTAATAATAAAAATTCACAGATTTTTTGTGACTTATCCTCCTTGTCACAAGCATATGTATTTTACAAATTATCACAAACACAAATTATTAACTTGTATAAGTTAAGATCTGTTCTGCAATATCACGGAACATCTTTTTTTCTTAAGACTGGAATAAAGAATTTTTTTGGAACACAAGGCATATTTCATTCCGAATTAAATCATAAGAAACTTCGGAATTATGGAATGAATCAATGGAAAAATTGGTTAAGAGGTCATTATCAGTACAATTTATCTCAGATTAGATGGTCTAGATTAATACCACCAAAATGGCGAAATAGAGTCAAGCAACGTCGTATGGCTCAAAATAATAAAAATAATAATAAGGGTTTAAACAAACGGGATTCATATGAAAAAGGCCAATTAATACATTACAACAAACAAACTTATTATGGAGTATATTCATTACCAAATCAAAAAGATAATTTTCAAAAATACTATAAATATGATCTTTTATCATATAAATCTATTAATTATGAAAATAAGAGGACCTCATATATTTATGGATCACCATTACAAGGAAATAAGAACCAAGAAATTTCTTATAATTACAACACACATAAACACCAATTATTTGATATGCTCGGAGGTACCCCTATTAATAATTATCTAGGAGAGGGTGATATTATGTATATGGATAAAAATCTGGATAGAAAATATTTTGATTGGAAAATTCTCAATTTTTGTCTTAGAAAAAAAGTCGATATTGAAGCATGGATCGAGCTCGATACCAACAATAATAAAAATACTAAAACCACCATTAATAATTATCAAATAATTGAGAAAATTGATAAGATAGGTCTTTTTTATCTTACGATTCATCAAAATAAAGAAATCAATCCACCCAATCAAAAAAGATTTGTTTTTGATTGGATGGGAATGAATGAAGAAATACTAAATCGTCCCATATCGAATCTGGAATTTTGGTTCTTCCCAGAATTGGGGCTACTTTATAATGCCTATAAAATGAAACCATGGACTATACCAAGCAAATTACTTCTTTTAAATTTAAATGAAAATCTTAGTGAAAATCAAAACATCACTGGAAAGCAACAAAAGGATCTTTTTATTCCATCGAATGAAAAAAAATCTTTTGGATTAAAGAATCGAAATCAAGAAGAAAAAGAACCCGCAGGCCAAGGAAATCTTGGATCAGATGCACAAACCCAAGGAGATCTTGGACCCCTTCTTTCAAACCAACAAAAAGATATTGAAGAAGATTATCCTGGATCAGATATGAAAAAACGTAAAAAGAAAAAACAATACAAGAGCAACACGGAAGCAGAACTCAATTTCTTTCTGAAAAGGTATTTACTTTTTCAATTGAGATGGGATGATGCTTTGAATCAAAGAATGATCAATAATATTAAGGTATATTGTCTTCTGCTTAGACTGATAAATCCAAGAGAAATTGCTATATCCTCTATTCAAAGGAGAGAAATGAGTCTGGATATAATGCTGATTCAAAAGAATTTAACTCTTACAGAATTGATGAAAAGGGGGATATTGATTATCGAACCGCTTCGTCTGTCTGTAAAAAATGATGGACAATTTATTATGTATCAAACCATAGGTATTTCATTGATTCATAAGAGTAAAGACAAAATGAATCAAAGATACCGAGAAAAAAGATATCTTGGTAAGAATCATTTTGATGAATCCATTCCAAAACACCAAACGATAACTCAAAATAGAGA